TCCGTATCACTGAAGAATTGAGTCGCACACTTGAAAGAAAACCCATAAAGTCGAGGGAATGATTTGATAATCGATTGAGATAGATTCTTCTTGGTTGAGACCACATGGAAAAATGACATTGCCAAAAAAGGATAAGGTAATATTTCCATTTATGCATCAGAAGAGATGTACCTTTTGAAGCCAGAATTGATTTTCCTTGATACCTAACATAATGCGTGAAAGGGTCTTTGAAAAGCCATAAGATAACCCGACAATTTTGAGTTAAAACTTTTCCTAGATATTCTAGCTTTCCGTAGAAATAGATTCGTTCAAGAAGGGCTCCAAAAGATGTTGATCGTAAATGAGAGGATCGGTTGCGAAGAAAAACAAAAAGAGATTCGTATTCACATAGATGGAAATTATATAAGAACAAGAATAATCTTTGATTCCTTTTTGAAAAAAAAGAAATGGATTCTTTTGAAGTAATAAGACTATTCCAATTACGATACTCATAAAGAAAGAATCGTAATAAATGCAAAGAAGAGGCATCTTTTACCCAGTAGCGAAGAGTTTGAACCAAGATTTCTAGATGGATAGGATAAGGTATTAATATATCTAACACATAATTTAAACGTAAGAATTTGTCCTCTAAAAAAGGAAATATTGAATGAATTGATCTCAAATTATGAGATTTTACGATTTCTTTTCCCTCTGTAGAAGAGATTAACAGTAGGGAAAATGGAATTTCCACAATGACTGCAAATCCTTCTGATATCATTTGAAAATACAAATTCTTCTTGTACCCAAAAAACTCATTTGGGTTAGAAGCATTAGCAGAAAGAATCAAATGATTCTGTTGATACATTCGAGTAATTAAACGTTTCACAATTAGTAAACTATATTTTTTGTCGACTGCATTTTCCAACAAAATAGATTTATTTAAACCGTGATCATATGCAAATACATAAATATATTCCTGAAAGATAAGTGGATAGAAAAAGTTGTGTTGCCAAGACCTATCTAGTTCTATATATCTTTGGAATTCTTCCATTTAAAATTCAACCGAAAAAAAAGAAGAAAATATAAAGTGGAGGGTTTCTTGGTTTATCAAATGATACATAGTGCGATACAGTCAAAACAAGGTATTCTATAAAAAAAAAAATAGACACCTCGGGGACAGGTAAATTCATCAGTGGACTCTCTATTTTTTTCCATCTAATTTTTTTTTTATAGGATAATAAAACAAAGATGGTTAGAAATCCTTTATTTTTTCAACCCAATCGCTCTTTTGATTTTGGAAAAAGTATCTTTATCAATAGACTGTTTCTTCTACACATTCATCTCCATCTCCATATTCCCCATATGGAGAAGGGCTAATCTAATAATTAGGATTCGCTAAAAAATAAAAACCACTCGTGGGAGAAGCCTTTCCCGCATCAGGCACTAATTCGTTTTTAACGTCTAATTAGATCGGGTAATCATTCAAATTACGAAGATAAGCTCGTTGCTCTTTCTTTCCCTAGAATTTGAACCATTAGGGCTCGATCCATTTATTCAATTGACCCAACTTTGAATTGAATTCATTTCAATCCCTTCCAAGAATTCAAATAAATTTTTGTACCTATTTGGTAAGAATGAAATATTCTTCGAATTCGCGATTGATACGACATGCTCTTTTTTCCATTCATTTCCTTTCAGGATCAGTCGTGGTCTTATAAACTCTACCGATGATGTAGACGAATCCCTTGCTTCATCCAAATATGTAAAAGATCCTAGTCGCACTTAAAAGCCGAGTACTCTACCGTTGAGTTAGCAACCCCCAAAATAGATATGTTCTGTAGATACAACCGGGATCAAAAAATGTATTGTAATCAAAACGTTGAATTAGCATGAAATCAAAACAAAGTTTTCTAATTGATTCTATTCTGAACATAAAAACAAACGAATCAGATGACAATACACGAAATTCTTAGATAAAATAAACAAAATGTATCGCAACAAATTCAATGGATCCTTGAAAAAAAACAAACCTATGTGTTGGGCGGAACACAAAAAAACCATTGAATTTACTTCACGATTGAATTATATTTATTCAACACACTCTTGTCAATATGAATATTACAATTACAAGGTAAATTCAAATTTTTTCTTCATTTTTTATTTTTTTTTATTAATTTCTATTAAATTTTATTCTATATAAAAAAGAAAATAATATATTATTTCCATTTTTATATAGAGTAAAATAATAAAGATATAGAATAAAATAATAAAGAAAAGAAAATGGAAATAGAAAAAAACGTATGTTGGATTGGCACTACATAAAAAATCTACATGAATAGAAAAGGAAGAATAAAAAAAGTTATAACAAACTACAACCTGATTCTCTTTGTTTTTTTATGTCATTAATTGAACTTCGTTTGATTAAGTCAAAATTCGTTCAAAATTCCCGCCCTCTTAAAAATATCATAAACGGTTTCTGTAGGTTGAGCTCCTTTTTCAAGAAAATATAGAATAGCAGGAACATTTAAATAAGTTTGATTCTTTATTGGATCATAAAAACCCACTTTCCGCAGATCTCTTCCCTCTCTTCGGGACCGAACATCAATTGCAACGATTCGATAGACGGCTCATTGGGATAGATTAGATCAACAATAACCCCCCCTGGAAACGTATAGGAAGTTTTCTCCTCGTACGGCTCGAGAAAAATGATTCGAAGTTATGTATATATAAATTTGAATGGCAAATTAACTAAGCCCCTAAAATAAGCAAATAAATTAGACTAAGAATTAAGTCCTTTTTCTTCTTTTTCTTTCCTAAAAAAAAAATCATTTGTATACTCATAACTCAAGTTGAATAACTCTCAAATATCTCAAAAGAAAACCCTTTGGCATTTCATTTATTGAGCAGTCTCAAATACCCCTTATATATATGTCTCATTTATATGTCTCATTTAGAATCGATTTGAATCCTGCATTCTGATCCAAATCCAATTGTTGCGACAATAAAAAAAGGGTGTTTCCTTGTTCCGGAATCTTTTATCTTTCTTTGTTTTGAATCATTGGGTTTAGACATTACTTCGTTGATTTTTAATCCTTTCAAAAACGGCAGCAACATACCTTTTTTGTTATTTCTTTCTATCAAAGAATAGAATCATATGGGCGGCGCGTATTCCCACACGATATATATCATTTTCTTTTTATCGAAAAGGTTTTTTATCAATTCCAACAAAATTTCCTTGGGGATTTGAAACTTGATTGATTTGAATCCTTTCAATTTCTCTGTCAAAGATATACTTACGAAGTTGTTCCAACTTATTGATTGACACTAACCCTAGACCCTTCTCCCTTGAGAAATGAATCAATACTTTCTACTCGAGCTCCATCATGTATTCTTTCCCTTACACCCCAATTAAAAAGATAAAATTTGGAAATGCGGGTTCGAGTGAAACAGAACAACGGACGTCGAGTTAAGAGCATCCCTTATTATAGAATGATGGATATAAGAATCCACAACGGATCATGTCCTTCAAGTCGCACGTTGCTTTTTACCACATCGTTTCAAACGAAGTTTTACCATAACATTCCTCGAATTTGGAGCCGCTATGCGGTTGATTCAATTATGGAATCATGAATAGTCATTGGTTCAGTCAGGATAGTCGATACATAGATATAGAATCCGTTTTAAGTTATTATTAGTTATATTAATTTATTTTTAAAATTATAAATCAAATTCAAATAGTATTCTCTATATTTATATATACTATATATATACTATCATCTATTTTTATCGAAATAGATATTTTTATAGAAATGTAGATAATTTTCTAATTCTGATTTCAATTTAAAATGAAAAATAAATTACAAATTTTGTAGAAACAATTACAATATTACAATAAAGACGACATTTGATCATCCCTAAGAGAGATAAATCCATGTTTCTTTTTGAACTCCTCAACCAGTAATTTTAAAAATTAATAATCACTAAACAATAAAATAAATCGAAAGAAAATAAAAGATTCGAAAAATTCAATTTATTTTCTTTATTTTCCCGGAATGAATAAAAAAACTTTATTCTATATTCTATATGAATATGAGAAGATGCATATATGATTATGATAAGGGCTCCACTTTTTTTGAATTCAAATTGGTGTAATCTATAACCCCATCTTGCCTAAACCCCCAACAGATTCAGTTGTATCCACGTATCATTTGAACACTTATCATCCTTTTTTTGTGAATTTGCGAAATGTGAAAAAAAGATAAGATTTCTTTTGGAACCCATTCGACTCATTAGCCGAAAGACTCAAATTCTATCCAATATTCTACTTTAGAAACAATCTTAATTATAGAATATGTAATAGAATTACATATGCTCTGGGACGGAAGGATTCGAACCTCCGAATAGCGGGACCAAAACCCGATGCCTTACCACTTGGCCACGCCCCACTTTGATTCCTATCCGAGACTAATAAACACTAATATTGTTATTGATTGTTCGTCAATTCCAGCTAAAATATCGAAAGAAAAAATTCGATTCTGTTGTTAGTATTTTGACACATTAAACTTAATTTATTGATCATTATATATAATTCCATTAAGATATTGTATGAAAATAGAATTTCTTCTATTCCCCTTTGAGAATGGAAGGTTTTTGGTTGAGTGAGTAAGTTCAGAAGAAAAAAGAAGGATTTTTGGTCTATCTTTCTTTATTTTTCTTCATTTTTCCCTTCTATCAATAACTCAATCAAAATGCAATTATCTAAAAAACAAAATGTCTGTTATGCTTAATATTTTTAGTTTGATCTGTCTTAATTCTGCCCTTTATTCGAGTAGTTTTTTCTTAGCCAAATTACCTGAGGCCTACGCTTTTTTGAGTCCAATCGTGGATTTTATGCCAGTCATACCTCTACTCTTTTTTCTCTTAGCCTTTGTTTGGCAAGCCGCTGTAAGTTTTCGATGAGATCTTTCATCTTGTCCTAGAAAAATGAATGATTTTTCGAGAAAAACGATTCTAATATCTAATACTAATAATCGATAAGATCAGACAAGTCTTACAGTCTGAATCCTTGATTCAAACATTCAAATTCTTGGATAGCTACAATCCGGATCACCTTGTTTTCCCATTCTAACTATTTTTCTTTTCTGTGAATGAAAAACCTTCTTGTGATCCTCCAAAATATCAAGAAGTGGGTATAAAACAATTATTGATAAGTAAGATAATAATCGATAATAATAAATTCTATTTTATATATTTTTATTACAATTACAAAAAAATTTTGAAATTCTTTTCGATTTCTAAAAACTATTTCGGTTTTCATTATCAAATCAAAAATAGGATATATGGTATAAAAATAGAGAATCTATTCTCTTTTTTCAAAAAAAAAAAAAATGATCTTGGAGATTGTGTAATGCTTACTCTCAAACTCTTTGTTTACACAGTAGTGATATTCTTTGTTTCTCTCTTCATTTTCGGATTCCTATCTAATGATCCGGGACGTAATCCTGGGCGCGAAGAATAAAGGGGTTCCTTACTTTATTTTTCATCTATTTTTTTTCTATATTTTCTATTTGTTATTTAGAATTTCATTTTGAAAAAAAGAAAAAAATTTCCAAAATTTTAAAGATAAATCAATATAGTAAGTCATCAACGGAAACGGAAAGAGAGGGATTCGAACCCTCGGTACGAATGAGTCGTACAACGGATTAGCAATCCGACGCTTTCGTCCACTCAGCCATCTCTCCCCATTGAAAAAAAATACTAATATAGTAATATTTAAATAAAATATTAAATAATTAGAAAAAAAAATATATACAATATTAATTAGACTAATAATAAATAAAAGAATTAGAAATATAATTCTATATAACAATACCATTAACATTTATAGAACAATAATATATATATATAAAATATACAAGTTGTATTGTGTAATACATCTAAGGACAAGTTTTATCTGAAATTTTATCTGAAATTCCAATCAGTTCGATAAAGTAAGAAAGATTCAATAAAAAAATAGAAATAGAGAAAGAAAAAAAAAAAAAAAAAGAAATACTTCTTCGCCCCAAAGTGAAAGAGCCTTTTATTATTCCCACGGCCTGGCCTGATCAGTACCTCGCCAGGCCCTTTTTCGAATTCGATTATATAATAAAGAAAATGATTTATCTGATTTGATAATGATCAAAAAATCATTGAAGCAAGAACAATAAGAAAAAGAACTTTTTAGTTTAGATTCTCTAGATATAAAATCAACATGCCATTTCTTATTATCTTTTTTTCCATTTTTTTCTTTTATTCCAATTCAAAAAAAAAAAAAATGAAACTGCAGCAGTTTTCTTGAACCATATCTATCAAAACCTCTTCAGTCTTCAGGAAAAAATAGAACTTTTTTTAGTTATTTAATCTTTTCATAATCTCATTAAATACTCCCACGAAAAAGGCCAATACTCGAAATTTCATGATTATTTTATGATCCTATCTTGATTCCGTCCAATTTAAGTGTTCGACAAAAGTTCCATTTCAATACAATAATCGAACTGTAGCGGGTATAGTTTAGTGGTAAAAGTGTGATTCGTTTTATTAACCCTTTAATAGTTAAGGGGTCTACCGGTTTTATTATTATTCCGATCAAAACCTTTATTTCTTAAAAGGAATTAATCCTTTACCTCTCAATGACAAATTTGAGGAAAATTATACATTCTCGTGATTTGTATCCAAAGGTCAATTAAAAATTGAAAATTTGGATTATGAAATTACGAAACATGAATTTTTTGGATTGGATCAATACTTCCAATTGAATGAGTATGAGTAAGAGATCCATGGATGAAGATAGAAAAATAAGTTTCTAATCGTAACTAAATCTTCCATTTTTTTTTATAGAGAGAAGCAAAATAGCTATTAAATGATGACTTTAGTTTACTAGAGGCTTCAATCAACATATTTCTTTTTGTTTTAGCTCGGTAGAAACCAAATACTTTTCCTTAGGATTCTCTCAAATAGAAATAGAGAACGAAGTAACTAGAAAGATTGTTAGAATCCCCTCTTCTAGAGGGATCATCTAGAAAGCAAGTTGTTTTGAATTGAATGCATTCATACAAAAAGCTGACATAGATGTTATGGGCGAAATTGGATTTTGTAATTTTGTTCCCGTCTTAAACTTTGATCTGGGAATTTCTCCGTTTTCCATAAAGGAGCCGAATGAAACCAAAGTTTCATGTTCGGTTTTGAATTAGAGACGTTAAAAATGAGAAATTAACGTCGACTATAACCCCTAGCCTTCCAAGCTAACGATGCGGGTTCGATTCCCGCTACCCGCTCTATATTAATTAATACATCATTGAGTTGAATACGCAATTCCAAAACTTTTCTCATCTCACATACAATTATTTTTTCGGAACAAAAAATAGGAAGGTCAACGTAAAAAAAGGCGAAAAAATCGGAATGAAAAGCGTCCATTGTCTAATGGATAGGACAGAGGTCTTCTAAACCTTTGGTATAGGTTCAAATCCTATTGGACGCAATTTA